GCCAGCGTAGCTTAAGTAAAGCATAACACTGAAGATGTTAAGATGGACCCTAGAAAGCCCCGTAAGCACAAAAGCTTGGTCCTGACTTTACTATCAGCTTTGGTTGTATTTATACATGCAAGTATCCGCAGCCCTGTGAGAATGCCCTACATATTCCCTCATACGGAAAAAAGGAGCAGGCATTAGGCACGGCCCTAGTGCCAGCCCAAAACGCCTTGCTTAGCCACACCCTCAAGGGACTTCAGCAGTAATAGACATTAAGCCATAAGTGAAAACTTGACTTAGTTAAACCAAGAGGGCCGGTTAAACTCGTGCCAGCCACCGCGGTTATACGAGAGGCCCAAGTTGATAAATGCCGGCGTAAAAAGTGGTTAGTATTACATTTCACTAAAGCCAAACATCTTCAAAACTGTCATACGTTCTCGAAGGCAGGAAGCTCTTCTACGAAAGTGGCTTTAAACCATACACTCCACGAAAGCTAGGAAACAAACTGGGATTAGATACCCCACTATGCCTAGCCTTAAACACAGGTGACTACTTTACACCTATCGCTTGCCAGGGAACTACGAGCCCCAGCTTAAAACCCAAAGGACTTGGCGGTGCTTTAGACCCCCCTAGAGGAGCCTGTTCTAGAACCGATAACCCCCGTTCAACCTCACCCTCTCTTGTCTTTCCCGCCTATATACCGCCGTCGTCAGCTTACCCTATGAAGGACTCACAGTAAGCAAAATTGGTAGAACCCAAAACGCCAGGTCGAGGTGTAGCGTACGAGAGGGGAAGAAATGGGCTACATTCACTGAACCAGTGAACAACGGACGATGCCTTGAAATAAACATCTAAAGGAGGATTTAGCAGTAAGAGGCGAAACAGAGAGTCCCTCTGAAACTGGCCCTGAAGCGCGCACACACCGCCCGTCACTCTCCCCAAAACAAACATAAACATAAATAAGAAAAGATAAAAATAAAGGGGAGGCAAGTCGTAACATGGTAAGTGTACCGGAAGGTGCACTTGGAAAAACCAGAGTGTAGCTAAAATAGTATAGCATCTCCCTTACACTGAGAAGATACCTGTGCAAATCAGGTCACACTGAACACATCCTCCCAACAGCTAGCCCGCCCTCCCAAGCTCAACAAACAACATTAATAACCCCATAACCACACACACCACAAAACAAATCATTTTTCCCCCTTAGTATGGGTGACAGAAAAGGAACAAGGCGCCATAGAGAAAGTACCGCAAGGGAAGGCTGAAAGAGAAATGAAAAAACCCAGTAAAGAGCAAAAAAGTAGAGATACCTACTCGTACCTTTTGCATCATGAACTAGTTAGTAAACATCGAGCAAAGTGTTCTTTAGTTCGAACCCCCGAAACTTGGCGAGCTACTCCAAGACAGCCTATTACAGGGCCAACCCATCTCTGTGGCAAAAGAGTGGGAAGATCTTAGAGTAGAGGTGACAGACCTACCGAGCCTAGTTATAGCTGGTTGCCTACAAAATGAATAGAAGTTCAGCCTCTCAATTTCTTTCCTCCCCCCTGGTTAATACCACAAAGTGACAACAAGAAAACAAGATGGTTATTCAAAGGGGGAACAGCCCCTCTGAACAAAGACACAACTTTAATAGAAGGCAAAAGATCAAAAGACTCTAAAGCACGTACCTTAGTGGGCCTAAAAGCAGCCAACCATATAGAAAGCGTTAAAGCTCAAGTACCCTGCCACTTATAATTAAGACACCCCTATCTTAAGCCCCTATACATATTAGTAAGCCTTTTCACGCAAACATGAAAAAGATAATGCTAGCATGAGTAATAAGAGGAACAAGATCCTCTCCTGGCACCTGTTTACACCAGAACGAACACACACTGAAAATTAACGCCCCCAATGAAAGAGGGCTCTGAGAAACACCACAATAACCAAGAAGTACTCTCAAGACAAAAGCGTTAACCCCACACAGGAGTGCCAAAGGGAAAGACTAAAAGAAAAAGAAGGAACTCGGCAAACACTGGCCTCGCCTGTTTACCAAAAACATCGCCTCTTGCACTTAGCCATATAAGAGGTCCCGCCTGCCCTGTGACTTAATAGTTTAACGGCCGCGGTATTTTGACCGTGCGAAGGTAGCGTAATCACTTGTCTTTTAAATGAAGACCTGTATGAATGGCATAACGAGGGCTAAGCTGTCTCCTTTTTCCAGTCAATGAAATTAATCTTCCCGTGCAGAAGCGGGAATTTACACATAAGACGAGAAGACCCTATGGAGCTTCAGACAAAAGGCAGATCATGTTAAAATAACTGGATAAACAGAACAAATTAAGTGACCCCTGCCCTCATGTTTTTGGTTGGGGCGACCGCGGGGGAACAAAAATCCCCCATGTGGAATAGGAATCTTTCCTCAAGAACAGAGCCACAGCTCTAGTAAGCAGAATTTCTGACCAACAAGACCCGGCAAAGCCGATCAACGGACCGAGTTACCCTAGGGATAACAGCGCAATCCCCTTTTAGAGMCCATATCGACAAGGGGGTTTACGACCTCGATGTTGGATCAGGACATCCTAATGGTGCAGCMGCTATTAAGGGTTCGTTTGTTCAACGATTAAAGTCCTACGTGATCTGAGTTCAGACCGGAGTAATCCAGGTCAGTTTCTATCTATGTAATGCTCTTTTCTAGTACGAAAGGACCGAAAAGAGGAGGCCAATGCCACAGGCACACCTCACTCCCACCTGCTGAATACAGCTAAAATAGGTAAAGGGGCATACCCCTAATGCCTGAGAAAAAAGGCAAGTTAAAGTGGCAGAGCCCGGAAAACATGCAAAAGGCCTAAGCCCTTTAAACAGAGGTTCAAGTCCTCTCTTTAACTATGATAACAATTATCCTAACCCACATTCTCAACCCCCTTGCATACATTGTACCAGTCTTACTAGCTGTTGCATTCCTCACTCTTCTAGAACGAAAAGTCCTAGGCTACATGCAACTACGAAAAGGCCCAAATGTGGTTGGCCCCTATGGACTCCTTCAACCTATTGCGGATGGTGTTAAACTATTCATCAAAGAGCCTATCCGCCCCTCCACTGCATCCCCCCTACTGTTCCTGATTGCCCCCATCCTCGCACTAACTCTGGCCCTCACCCTCTGAGCCCCTATCCCACTCCCCCACCCAGTCACAGACATCAACCTAAGTATCCTATTCATTTTAGCCTTATCAAGCCTGGCAGTCTACTCTATTCTAGGCTCAGGCTGAGCCTCCAATTCAAAATATGCCCTCATTGGGGCCCTCCGAGCAGTAGCCCAGACAATCTCATATGAAGTAAGCTTAGGATTAATCCTACTAAGCGCTATCATCTTCACAGGAGGATTCACCCTACAAACATTTAATATTACTCAAGAAAGCATTTGACTCCTATTTCCCGCCTGACCCCTTGCCGCAATATGATACATCTCTACATTAGCAGAGACAAACCGAGCACCCTTTGACCTAACAGAAGGAGAATCCGAGCTTGTATCTGGCTTCAATGTTGAATATGCAGGAGGCCCCTTTGCACTATTTTTCCTTGCAGAATATGCCAACATCCTTTTAATAAACACACTTTCTGCAACCTTATTTCTTGGCGCCTCCCACCTCCCCCACCTCCCGGAACTAACCTCAGTTAACCTAATAACTAAAGCTGCCTTCCTCTCAGTACTTTTCCTATGAGTACGAGCCTCTTACCCTCGCTTCCGCTACGACCAACTCATACACCTAATCTGAAAAAACTTCCTACCCTTAACACTAGCCCTTGTTATCTGACATCTAGCCCTCCCACTTGCCCTTGCAGGCCTCCCTCCTCAAGGCTAACAGGGAGCCGTGCCTGAAATAAAGGGCCACTTTGATAGAGTGAACAATGGGGGTTAAAGTCCCCCCGACTCCTTAGAAAGAAGGGACTCGAACCCTACCTGAAGAGATCAAAACTCTTAGTGCTTCCACTACACCACTTCCTAGCAAGGTCAGCTAAATTAAGCTTTTGGGCCCATACCCCAAACATGTTGGTTAGAATCCTTCCCTTGCTAATGAACCCCTACATTATAGCATTTCTTTACCTTTGCCTCATCCTAGGTACCACAATCACTGTTTCTAGCTCCCACTGGCTGCTAGCGTGAATAGGACTAGAGATTAATACCCTAGCCATTATTCCACTAATAGCACAAAACCACCACCCCCGGGCCACAGAAGCAGCTACAAAATACTTCTTAACACAGGCTACTGCTGCAGCTACACTGCTATTTGCAAGCATCACTAATGCCTGACTAACAGGACAATGAGACATTAAACTCATAACTCACCCAATCCCCACAACTATAATCCTGCTTGCACTCTCCCTTAAGATTGGCCTTGCCCCCTTACACACCTGGCTGCCAGAAGTCCTCCAGGGACTTGACTTGCTAACAGGACTCATTCTCTCCACCTGACAAAAACTTGCACCTTTCAGCCTTCTCCTACAAATCCCTGTCTACAGCCAAGACCTGCTAATCCTTATAGGACTAGCATCAACCCTGGTTGGAGGATGAGGCGGCCTAAACCAAACACAACTTCGAAAAATCCTTGCATACTCATCAATTGCACACCTAGGGTGAATACTGATCATTATTCAATTTTCCCCCTCACTAACCCTCCTGGCCCTCATCACATACCTGGTTATGACCACCTCAACATTCCTAATCCTGAACTTTAATGACTCAAAAAGCATTAATGCTCTTGCAACATCCTGGGCAAAAGCACCCCTAATAACAGCAATGGCCCCAATCCTGCTACTATCCCTAGGAGGGCTCCCCCCAATGACAGGTTTCATGCCAAAATGGCTGATCCTACAAGAACTGACAAAGCAACAACTACCCATAACAGCTGTAATTGCAGCCCTAACAGCCTTACTTAGCCTTTACTTCTACCTACGGCTATCATATGCAATAACCCTTACCATCACACCGAACAACTTAGCAGGAACCACCCTCTGACGTCTTTACCCATCCCACCCCTCCCTTATTCTTTCTTCAGCCACACTCACAGCAATCCTTCTCCTTCCGCTCACCCCAGCAGTCACAGCCCTCCTCAATCTTTAAAAGAGGCTTAGGATAGCACAAGACCAAAGGCCTTCAAAGCCTTAAGCGGGAGTGAAAATCTCCCAGCCCCTGAATAAGACTTGCAGGACACTAACCCACATCTTCTGCATGCAAAACAGACACTTTAATTAAGCTAAAGCCTTACTAGATGGGAAGGCCTCGATCCTACAAACTCTTAGTTAACAGCTAAGTGCCCTAACCAGCGAGCATCCATCTACTTTCCCCCGCCTGCCAAAGACAAAGGCGGGGGAAAGCCCCGGCAGATCTTACTCTGCAACTTAAGATTTGCAATCTAATATGTAGAACACCTCAAGGCTTGGTAAAAAGAGGACTCAAACCTCTGTGCATGGGGCTACAACCCACCACTTAAACACTCAGCCATTTTACCTGTGGCAATCACACGCTGATTTTTCTCGACTAACCATAAAGACATTGGCACCCTATACCTTGTTTTCGGTGCCTGAGCAGGAATGGTAGGAACTGCCCTAAGCCTACTTATCCGAGCTGAATTAAGTCAACCTGGGGCTCTTCTAGGAGACGACCAAATTTACAATGTAATTGTTACTGCACATGCCTTTGTAATAATTTTCTTTATAGTAATGCCAATCATGATTGGAGGCTTTGGGAACTGACTCATCCCCCTAATGATTGGTGCCCCTGATATGGCCTTCCCCCGAATGAACAACATAAGCTTCTGACTCCTCCCCCCTTCATTCCTTCTCCTCTTGGCATCTTCAGGTGTTGAAGCAGGAGCTGGGACTGGCTGAACAGTCTACCCGCCTCTAGCAGGAAACCTTGCCCATGCCGGGGCTTCTGTTGACCTAACTATTTTCTCCCTTCACCTAGCAGGTATTTCATCAATTCTTGGTGCAATTAATTTCATTACAACAATTCTAAATATGAAACCTCCTGCAATTTCACAATATCAGACACCTCTCTTTGTCTGAGCTGTTCTTATTACAGCAGTGTTATTACTTCTCTCCCTCCCAGTTCTTGCAGCTGGCATTACAATGCTACTGACAGACCGAAACCTCAACACAACCTTCTTTGACCCATCAGGAGGAGGTGACCCAATTCTCTACCAACATCTATTCTGATTCTTTGGCCACCCTGAAGTCTATATTCTTATCCTACCAGGCTTTGGAATAATCTCCCACATTGTTGCATACTATGCAGGCAAAAAAGAACCATTTGGCTACATGGGAATAGTGTGAGCTATAATGGCCATTGGTCTACTTGGTTTCATTGTATGAGCCCATCACATGTTTACTGTAGGAATGGATGTAGACACACGAGCATACTTTACATCAGCAACAATAATTATTGCCATTCCAACTGGTGTAAAAGTGTTTAGCTGACTTGCCACTCTTCATGGAGGGGCCATCAAATGAGAAACCCCTCTCCTATGATCCCTTGGGTTTATTTTCCTTTTCACTGTAGGAGGCCTAACAGGTATTGTTCTAGCCAACTCATCACTTGATATTATGCTACATGACACCTACTATGTAGTAGCTCACTTTCACTATGTCCTGTCCATGGGAGCAGTGTTTGCCATCATAGCAGGATTTGTCCACTGATTCCCCCTTCTCTCAGGCTACACCCTACACAGCACATGATCAAAAATTCACTTTGGTGTAATATTTGTTGGTGTAAACCTAACCTTCTTCCCACAACATTTCCTAGGACTAGCAGGCATGCCACGGCGATACTCGGACTACCCAGATGCCTACACCCTTTGAAACACAGTTTCATCTTTAGGCTCCCTAATCTCACTCACTGCTGTTATCATGTTCCTCTTTATTATCTGAGAAGCATTTGCTGCTAAACGTGTGGTGTCAGGAGTCGAACTCACTGCCACAAACATTGAGTGACTGCATGGCTGCCCCCCACCCTACCACACATTCGAGGAGCCTGCCTTTGTTCAAGTTCAACAAGCCCACTAACGAGAAAGGGAGGACTCGAACCCCCATAAACTGGTTTCAAGCCAGCCACAAAACCCTTCTGTCACTTTCTTAATAAGATACTAGTATAACTGACAATACACTGCTTTGTCAAGGCAGAGTCGTGGGTTTAACCCCCGCGTATCTTAACTTAATGGCCCACCCCTCACAATTAGGTTTCCAAGATGCAGCATCACCCGTTATAGAAGAACTTCTTCACTTTCATGATCATGCCCTAATAATTGTCTTTCTTATTAGCACCCTTGTCCTTTACATTATTGTGGCAATAGTCTCCACACGCCTCACAAACATATACATCCTAGACTCCCAGGAAATTGAAATCATCTGAACTATTCTTCCTGCAATTATTCTTATTCTAATTGCCCTCCCCTCCCTACGAATTCTCTACCTTATGGATGAAATTAATAACCCACACCTAACAGTTAAGGCAATCGGACATCAATGATACTGAAGCTATGAATACACTGACTACCAAGAAATTGCCTTTGACTCATACATAGTGCCTACACAAGACTTAGCGCCAGGACAATTCCGCCTATTAGAAGTTGACCACCGAATGGTTGTTCCCACAGAAGCCCCAGTTCGAGTGCTAGTTACAGCAGAAGATGTCCTACACTCATGAGCAGTCCCTGCCCTAGGAGTGAAAATAGACGCAGTCCCAGGACGACTAAACCAAACAGCCTTTATTGCCTCCCGCCCTGGGGTTTTCTATGGCCAATGCTCAGAAATCTGTGGTGCAAACCACAGCTTCATACCCATCGTAGTAGAAGCAGTACCTTTAAAATACTTCCAAGACTGATCAACACTAATGCTTGAAGACGCCTCACTAAGAAGCTAAACAGGGCTATAGCGTCAGCCTTTTAAGCTGAAGATTGGTGCCCCCCAACCACCCTTAGTGACATGCCTCAGTTAAACCCCGCCCCTTGGTTTGCCATCTTAGTCTTCTCTTGACTTGTTTTCCTAACAATTGTTGTACCAAAAATTCTTAACTACACCTTCCCCAATGAGCCTACCCCCCAAAGCACTCAAGTCCCCAAAACAGACCCCTGAACCTGACCATGATAACAAGCTTCTTTGACCAATTTATAAGCCCTACCTACCTAGGAATTCCCCTCATGGGCCTTGCTTTCGTACTGCCCTGACTCCTATTTCCATCTCCTGCCCCCCGATGAATCAACAACCGCTTCCTCACCCTTCAAGGATGGTTCATCAACCGATTCACATCACAACTCCTGTCCCCTATAAATGTAGGAGGCCACAACTGAGCACTTATTTTGGCCTCATTAATAACATTCCTGCTCTCCCTAAATATATTAGGCCTTCTGCCCTATACATTTACACCAACTACCCAACTATCCTTAAACATAGGACTTGCAGTCCCTCTATGACTTGCCACTGTCATCATTGGCCTACGAAATCAACCAACAGCTGCCCTTGGACACTTGCTACCAGAAGGCACCCCAGTACCCCTCATCCCTGTACTAATTATTATCGAAACAATTAGCCTGTTTATTCGACCCCTTGCACTTGGGGTACGACTGACAGCTAACCTAACAGCAGGCCACCTACTAATGCAACTAATTGCAACAGCAGCCTTTGTACTAATACCAATGATGCCAACAGTAGCCATTCTCACTTCTATTGTTCTCCTCCTCCTAACAATCCTAGAAGTTGCTGTTGCTATAATCCAAGCATATGTTTTCGTCCTACTTCTAAGCCTCTATCTACAAGAAAACGTTTATGGCCCGCCAAGCACATGCATACCATATAGTAGACCCTAGCCCATGACCCCTAACAGGAGCAGTTGCTGCTCTTTTAATAACCTCCGGCCTTGCCATTTGATTCCACTACAACAAAGTATCACTAATGGTTCTAGGAACCATCCTTCTGCTACTGACAATATTCCAATGATGACGAGATATCGTCCGAGAAGGCACATATCAAGGTCACCACACCCCTCCTGTCCAAAAAGGACTTCGATATGGCATAATCTTATTCATTACATCAGAAGTATTCTTTTTCCTCGGCTTTTTCTGAGCTTTCTTCCACTCTAGCCTAGCCCCCACACCTGAAATTGGAGGGTGCTGACCCCCAACAGGCATTACCCCTCTAGACCCCTTCGGAGTGCCCCTGCTGAACACTGCAGTCCTCTTAGCCTCGGGGGTTACAGTAACATGAGCCCACCATAGCATTATAGAAGGTGAACGAAAACAAGCCATCCAAGGACTTGCTTTAACTATTTTACTAGGTGGTTACTTCACCTTCCTGCAAGGAATGGAGTACTATGAAGCCCCCTTCACAATTGCAGATGGAGTTTATGGCTCAACTTTCTTTGTAGCCACAGGATTCCACGGCCTCCATGTCATTATTGGAACTTCCTTCCTCGCCGTCTGCCTCCTTCGACAGATCAACTACCACTTTACAATAGAACACCACTTTGGCTTTGAAGCAGCTGCTTGATACTGACACTTTGTTGACGTAGTCTGACTATTCCTTTACATCTCTATCTACTGATGAGGATCCTATCTTTCTAGTACTAACACTAGTATTAGTGACTTCCAATCACCAGGTCTTGGTTAAAATCCAAGGAAAGATAATGAATCTAATTATGACAGTAATTTTTATTGCCATTGCCCTCTCCACCGTACTAGCAATTGTCTCCTTCTGACTCCCCCTAATTACACCAGATCAAGAAAAACTATCACCCTATGAATGTGGATTTGACCCCATCGGCTCGGCCCGGCTGCCTTTTTCAATGCGATTCTTTCTAGTCGCAATTTTATTTCTTCTATTTGACCTTGAAATCGCACTACTTCTCCCTCTGCCCTGAGGAGATCAACTCCCAAACCCAACAATCACATTCTTCTGGGCAGCCCTTGTACTAGTACTACTTACCCTTGGCCTGATTTATGAATGACTTCAAGGCGGGCTCGAATGAGCTGAATAGGCAATTATTTTAATTAAAATATTTGATTTCGGCTCAAAAGCTCGTGGTTAAAGTCCACAATTGCCTAATGACCCCTACACAATTCACATCCTCCCTAACTTTCTTAATAGCATTAGCAGGTCTTACATTTTACCGGACCCACCTTCTCTCAGCCCTACTATGCCTGGAGGCAATAATACTCTCCCTCTTCGTAGCCCTCTCAGCATGGACAATACACCTAGACATATCAAGCTTCTCAGCCTCCCCCCTGCTCCTTCTTGCATTTTCTGCCTGTGAAGCCAGTGCAGGACTAGCCTTACTAGTAGCTACTGCTCGCACTCATGGCACAGACCACATACAAAGCCTAAACCTCCTAAAATGCTAAAAATCCTGATCCCAACAATTATGCTAGTACCCACCACTTGACTTGCCCCAAGTAAAATAATCTGACCAGCAGCTCTGATACACAGCCTAATCATTGCCTTCATTAGCCTTTCCTGACTACACAGCTCAGGGGACACAGGATGGTCCTCACTGAACCACTTTATAGCCCTTGACCCACTTTCTTCTCCCCTCCTCGTCCTAACCTGCTGACTCCTTCCACTAATAATCCTGGCCAGCCAAAACCACACAGCAGGGGAACCAGAAAACCGCCAACGAATGTATATTTCACTCTTAACTTCACTACAAATCTTCCTCATCATAGCCTTCTCAGCAACAGAAGTTATCTTGTTTTATATTATATTTGAAGCAACCCTTGTCCCCACCCTTCTATTGATCACTCGATGAGGTAATCAAGCAGAACGCCTAAATGCAGGAACATACTTCTTATTCTACACTCTTGCAGGCTCCCTCCCCCTCCTTGTTGCACTACTTCTTCTTCAAAACACCACAGGCACACTATCCCTTTTAACCCTCCAATATGCCCCAGCACTGCCAATGCTAACAACAGGAGACAAAATTTGATGAGCAGGCTGCCTACTGGCCTTCCTAGTAAAGATACCCCTATATGGAATACACCTTTGACTTCCAAAAGCCCACGTAGAAGCACCCATCGCAGGCTCAATAGTCCTAGCAGCTGTGCTTCTAAAACTTGGAGGATATGGAATGATGCGGATGATGATTGTACTAGAGCCCCTTACCAAAGAACTAAGCTACCCTTTTATTATCCTTGCATTGTGAGGGGTAATTATAACTGGCTCAATCTGCCTACGACAGACAGACCTCAAGTCTCTAATTGCCTACTCATCTGTAGGCCACATGGGCCTTGTTGCCGGCGGAATTCTAATCCAAACACCATGAGGATTCACAGGAGCTTTGATTCTTATAATTGCCCACGGACTAACATCTTCTGCCCTATTCTGCCTTGCCAACACCAACTATGAACGAACCCACACTCGTACAATGATTCTTGCCCGAGGTATACAAATTGTCTTACCACTTATAACAACCTGATGGTTCATTGCAAGCCTAGCAAACCTTGCACTCCCCCCTCTCCCAAACCTGATAGGGGAACTAATAATCATCACATCTCTTTTCAACTGATCATGGGCCACAATTGCCCTCACAGGCACTGGCACACTAATTACTGCAGGCTACTCCCTGTACATATTCCTAATGACACAACGGGGACCAATCCCACAGCATATTATTGCCCTTGACCCTTCACACACCCGAGAACACCTGCTCCTTGCACTCCACCTTCTCCCACTCCTTCTCCTAATTTCAAAACCTGAGCTAATCTGAGGGTGAACATTCTGTAGACATAGTTTAACAAAAATCTTAGATTGTGATTCTAAAGACAGAGGTTAAAACCCTCTTGTCCACCGAGAGAGGCTTGCAAGCAACGAAGACTGCTAACCCTCGTACCCTCGGTTGAATTCCGGAGCTCCCTCGCACTGCTTTTAAAGGATAACAGCTCATCCATTGGTCTTAGGAACCAAAAACTCTTGGTGCAAATCCAAGTAAAAGCTATGCACCCTACACCACTGATAATAACCTCAACCCTGCTTATTATTTTTGCCCTACTTACCTACCCTCTTCTAACCACCTTTTCGCCAAACCCCAAACCAACCAACTGAGCTGAGACCCACGTGAAAACAGCAGTAAAACTTGCATTCTTTGTAAGCCTCCTCCCGCTCTTCCTTTTTATTGCAGAAGGAGCTGAGACTGTTATCACCAACTGAACCTGAATAAATACATTAATCTTTGACATCAACATCAGCCTAAAATTTGACTTTTACTCCCTCATTTTTACCCCTGTAGCATTGTATGTCACCTGATCAATTCTAGAATTTGCCCTATGATACATGCACTCAGACCCATACATAAATCGTTTCTTCAAATATCTTCTGACCTTTCTCATTGCCATGATCATCCTTGTAACAGCCAACAATATGTTCCAAATCTTCATTGGGTGGGAAGGTGTAGGCATTATGTCGTTCCTACTCATTGGCTGATGGTATGGCCGAGCAGATGCTAATACTGCAGCACTACAAGCAGTCCTATATAACCGAGTAGGAGACATTGGACTTATCTTTGCCATAGCCTGAATAGCAACTAATCTTAACTCCTGAGAGTTTCAGCAAATCTTCCTAACCACACAAAACCTGGACCTCACTTACCCCCTGCTTGGCCTCATTCTGGCTGCCACAGGAAAATCTGCTCAATTTGGACTCCACCCATGGCTTCCATCAGCCATGGAAGGTCCTACACCGGTATCTGCCCTACTTCATTCAAGCACAATGGTCGTTGCCGGAATTTTTCTTCTCATCCGAATAAGCCCCCTTATAGACAACAACCCCTTGATTTTAACCACATGCTTATGTTTAGGAGCCCTAACCACCCTTTTCACAGCAACCTGTGCTTTAACCCAAAATGACATCAAAAAAATTGTTGCCTTCTCAACATCAAGCCAGCTAGGACTGATAATGGTCACAATTGGACTAAACCAGCCCCACCTTGCCTTCCTCCACATCTGCACCCATGCCTTCTTCAAAGCCATACTCTTCCTGTGCTCAGGGTCCATTATTCATAGCCTAAATGATGAACAAGACATCCGCAAAATGGGAGGAATACACCACCTTGCCCCGTTTACCTCATCCTGCCTAACAGTCGGCAGCCTTGCACTAACAGGCACCCCTTTCCTTGCCGGTTTCTTCTCCAAAGATGCCATCATTGAGGCCCTAAATACCTCCCATATCAATGCCTGAGCCCTTGTTCTGACCTTAATTGCCACCTCCTTCACTGCCATCTACAGCCTGCGTGTTGTATTTTTTGTCTCCATGGGCCACCCTCGCTTTAACTCTCTTTCCCCAATTAATGAAAACGACCCACATGTTATCAACCCAATCAAACGACTTGCATGAGGAAGCATTCTGGCTGGACTTATCATTACCTCAAACATTATTCTGCCAAAAACCCCTATCATAACAATGCCATCCTCCCTAAAACTTGCAGCACTTATTGTAACAATCATTGGACTTCTAACAGCCCTTGAACTTGCTAGTCTAACTGCCAAACAGTTTACCCCTCATCCCACCCTCCCCCTACACCACTTCTCAAACATACTTGGATTCTTCCCAGCAATTATCCATCGCCTCCCCCCAAAAATAAACCTCCTTCTTGGCCAATATGTTGCATCCCAAATAGTAGACCAAACATGGCTGGAAAAATCCGGACCAAAAGCCATCTACACAACCAACCTCCCCCTCATCTCGACCACAAGTAATCTGCAGCAAGGTATAATTAAAACCTTCCTCGCCCTATTCTTCCTGACCTTTGCATTAGCACTACTCCTCCTGAAGCCCTAAACTGCCCGAAGTGCCCCTCGACTGGACCCCCGACACACCTCCAACACCACAAACAGAGTCAAAAGAAGAGTCCAAGCAGCAATTACCAATGTTGCACCCCCTGAAAGATACAACCCTGCTACACCAGTCATGTCCACTCGTACTAAAGAGAACATCCCAGCATCGCCCCCTTCTAGGGATAATCCCACACCTTCACCCAACATGTAATACCAAATAGAGCCCCCTGCCACTAAAACATAAACTGCTACCTTTCACCCAACCTCACGACTCCCAAGTGTTTCAGGATAAGGATCAGCAGCCAATGCTGCCGAATATGCAAACACTACCAACATTCCCCCAAGATAAATCAAGAACAAAATAAGTGCTAAAAAAGAAGCACCTTGAACAACCAACAAACCACAGCTCATACCTGCCATGCACACAACCCCCAGTGCTGCAAACTGCGGTCCAATATTAGATGCAACCCCAACAGCCCCTGCAACAATACAAAGCATAAAGACAAAAACAATAAGACTCATTATTCCTGCCAGGATTTTAACCAGGACTAATGGCTTGAAAAACCACCGTTGTTATTCAACTACAGGAAACCTTAATGACTAGCCTACGAAAAACCCACCCCTTACTTAAAATTGCAAATGACGCACTAGTAGACCTACCTGCTCCCTCGAACATTTCTGCCTGATGGAACTTTGGCTCCCTTCTGGGCCTTTGCCTAGGTGCTCAAATTGTGACAGGGCTCTTCCTTGCAATACATTACACCTCTGACATTGCCACAGCCTTCTCATCAGTTGCACACATCTGCCGTGATGTTAACTTTGGCTGACTAATTCGAAATATACATGCCAATGGGGCCTCTTTCTTTTTCATCTGCATCTACCTGCACATCGGACGAGGCCTTTACTATGGTTCCTACCTTTATAAAGAAACATGAAACATTGGAGTTGTCCTACTACTACTAGTAATGATAACTGCCTTTGTAGGCTATGTCCTGCCCTGAGGACAAATGTCTTTCTGAGGTGCAACAGTAATTACTAACCTTCTCTCTGCAGTCCCTTATGTAGGAAATACACTTGTACAATGAATCTGAGGAGGCTTCTCAGTAGACAATGCAACACTTACCCGATTCTTTGCCTTCCACTTCCTCCTCCCCTTTGTTATCCTTGCTGTAACCATCCTGCACCTGCTATTCCTACATGAAACAGGCTCCAACAACCCTGCTGGGCTAAATTCAGATGCTGACAAAATTCCATTCCACCCCTACTTCTCCTACAAGGACCTCCTTGGCTTTGCCATCATACTACTTGCACTAACATGCCTCGCCCTATTCTCCCCTAACTACCTGGGAGATCCAGACAACTTCACCCCTGCAAACCCCCTGGTGACACCCCCACACATTAAGCCAGAATGATACTTCTTGTTTGCTTATGCCATCCTGCGATCCATTCCAAACAAGCTTGGAGGAGTTTTAGCCCTTCTCGCATCTATCCTAGTCCTAATGCTTGTCCCCTTCCTCCACACCTCCAAACAACGAAGCTTAACCTTCCGCCCGCTCTCACAATTCATCTTCTGAACCCTGGTTGCAGATGTAATTATTCTTACATGAATTGGAGGAATACCAGTTGAACACCCATACATTATTATTGGACAAATCGCATCCTTCCTGTACTTCTCCATCTTCCTAGGCCTATTCCCACTAACAGGATGATTAGAAAACAAGCTCCTTCAAACTGCATGCAACAGTAGCTCAGCATCAGAGCGCCGGTCTTGTAAGCCGGCCGCCGGAGGTTAAAATCCTCCCTGCTGCTCAAAGAAGGGAGATTCTAACTCCCACCCCTAGCTCCCAAAGCTAGCATTCTAAATTTAACTATTCTTTGATCAAATACATATATGTATTTACCCCATATATATATATACAACATATCAATAATGCTCCAGGACATTCTATGTATAATACCCATTAATAGGCTTAACACATTCATTCATCAACAATAAACTAAGAGATACAGAATGCACAGAATTAAGGCTAACACAAATGCATACTAATAGAAATTACCCAACTAAATAACCACAAATCAAGTTAAGACCTAACACTAGCTTTAATTAAACATATATAACAGATTCCCCCCCTCTGCTTAGAAAAATCCGATACAGACAAGGAAGACATTTTAGTCAAGCCTTGTACATATTATTAATGAAGGTGAGGGACAATTATTTGTGGGGGTTTCACACAGTGAATTATTCCTGGCATTTGGTTCCTACTTCAGGGCCATTTATTGATATATTCCCCACACTTTCATCGACGCTTGCATAAGTTGTTGGTGGAGTACAAGTTAAGCGTTAGCCACATGCCGGGCATTCTTTCTAATGGGCATGGTTATTTTTTTTGTCCTCCTTTCATTTGGCATTTCACAGTGCAGCGCTAAGGTTAACTGACAAGGGTGTACATTTTTCTTGTTATTGTGTAATCTTTTCATGGTTTAAGATTTCTTTAGAAGAATTGCATAACTGATTTCATGTGCATAAATAGTTAGTGGATTCTCCTAACATAACTAAGAAGTGCCCCCCTCGGTTTTTGCGGGTAAAACCCCCCTACCCCCCTAAACCCGAAAGCTGATATTAATCCTGAAAACCCCCCGGAAACAGGAAAGCCTCGAGTTAGGTATTTACCCCTCCCATAACGTATCTATTTACATTATTAAAATAATATTTTT